ATCGTGATAATGTATATGTTTCCTCAAACATAATATATATTGAGAGGATAAGGATCAAACCTTTTTTTATAAATAGAAAAATATTTTTTGATCTTAAGAAAGAAACTGAAAGATCCCTTAACTATAGTAGGATTTTCAATAGAACGAATCACACTTTTACCACTAAACTATACCCGCTATATATTCATTATGGTATATAAATACACCCTTTGTCGAATAAATAGGAGACTAGGATAAAGATAGCGAATTGTGACAATTATGATTTTGCTATCTATTTCGTCTCTACGTTAAGAATCAATCAAATACAAAAAAATCAATAAAGGTCCACTTTTTCATAAAAATTATTCAATTAAAAACATAAGTTTAAATAACATAAAAACCTCTGGTTAGATGGTTTGTTAGTTACATTTCTTGTTTGATAAGAAGTCATTATCATTATTTAATAATAGGTTTTTATTCCATATTCCATATATATATAAAGGATTTATTAAAGGTCGATTATAAAAATGATAGATTTTTTATATGTTTATTATTTTTTTTTTTAATTTTTATAATCCCACACATTTTATTAGATAGATGTTAATTTATCTAATATTAAGATAGATTTTATCTGATAATATATAATATAGTAATTCCTCTCAATTGGAAAAAATTCTCTTAAATAAAGTAAAATAAAGTAAGAAGATTTATGGAATAAAAAAATGAATTCGAATTTGATAGAATTCTATTCGATTCGGTCAAAATATTTGAAAAATATTTCAAAAAAAAAAAAAAAATAGAAAAATATATGGAAATATATTTCTTATATGAAATGTTATCACATGTTTTGATTTCTGACTAATTAATCAAGAGTCATCTTTGATTTTAAAAAAGAAAAAAAGGATATAAATAAAATACAAAAAGATGATTGCGTATATAACAGGACCAATAGATTTATCAATTGAATTGATATTAGAACGAGATAAATCCTATTTATATTTAGTAATAATCATACTTTTAGGTATGAGAAGAGAACATAAATATGAAAATTCGAATTTTTTTTGTTGTTGCTGTTTAAATTAAACATATTAATTTTATTAAATATCAATGGATCCAATATATTAATTTGTTTTTATATAAAAAAAACTAAATAAAAACATTGGATCCTTATGATTCTTGAGGGATTCCTTGAACTAAGAGTAGAGAAGGAAAAGCTTGGTTAGTATTTAACCAGATCAAGCTGGGGTAATAAATCTTCTGTAAAAAATAAAATTAACTTAAAACAAATAGAATTAAGTAAATAAAAAATAAGTAAATTGAAGAAAATCTTTTTTGTTTTTAAGCCATTATCGAAATATTTCTAGTTTTATTATCAAAACAGTTTTGATAATAAAACTAAAAATATTTCGATATTTTTCTTTCTATCTTTTATACTTTGATATCTTGTTTTTATACTTTGATATCTTGTGTATTAATTCATTGAATTCATTGTAAAGAAAGTGAATAATTCAAAATTATTTCTAATTTTTATTAGTATATGTGAATTTGAATAATATATATTGAAGAATATAATATAGGAAAGTAGATTTCCTAATAAAGTTTTACTTTTGATTTCTAATCAAATAGAATAAAAAAACAAGGTTTTTTCTAAATCTTTATTTCATATATCACATCACAGCACAGATAAAAATCATTGATTTTTAATGCATTTGGGGAGATGGCTGAGTGGACTAAAGCGGCGGATTGCTAATCCGTTGTACGAGTTATTTGTACCGAGGGTTCGAATCCCTCTCTTTCCGCTCTCTATTATGTATGATTTTAGTATTTTTGGATTGAGAGGGATTTTGATTCATATAATTTTATCATCAAAAAATTATGGAAAATTTAGTTAAAAAAAATGAAGAAAAAAAGAAAAACTAAGAATTTATTCCTCACGCCCAGGATTACGCCCTGGATCATTAGATAAAAATCCGAAAATAAAAAGGGAAACAAAGAATATAACTACTGTATAAACAAAAAGTTTGAGAGTAAGCATTATAAAATCTCCAAAATCTTTTTTTTGTTTTTAAGGGAATAAATTACCTTTTCTTACGATAAAAAAACCCTTGTTTTCTTTTTTTATTTAAAAATGAAATATGAGAAAGAATCTTTTTTTTTCCAGTTTTTTATTTTTATCTTAATTTAAGAATTAACTATTTTCGTTTCGAAAAAAAAGGGTTTGCACTCATTGGAAGATCAGAATAGACAGATAAAAAAACTGATCCCAATTTATGGCTGTAATGATTAATTGCATATTCATTTTGATTTTGGAAATAACTATAATATAAGACATTTTTTGATATCCATTTTTGAATTGATTTATTAAAGAATCTAATATTTCATCGAAAGCTTACAGCAGCTTGCCAAACAAAAGCTAGGAGAAAAAAGAGTATAGGTACAACAGGCATAAAATCTACAATTGGATTGAAAATCGCATAAGCTTCGGGCAATTTGGCAAAGAAAGAATTACTCGGATAAAGGACATAATTAAGACAGAAACAGATTAAACTAAAGATATTAAGCATAAAAAAATTTCGTTCTTGTAGATTAGATAATTTTATTAATTGTTTTTATATTATAAGGTAAGGAAAAAATGAGAAAAACAGATTAAAAAATCCTTCTTTAGGATTTTACCAAATCCAAAATCCTTTTCTCCACTTTTATTTTAAAATGAGAATACAAGGATTTCTACTTTCATACAATATCTTATTTATACTCTGTAAAATGATCAATCAAATTTTAGATTCTATCCTATGTTCTCTTTATTTTTATTTAATTTATATGTGTTATTTTTTTTTTTTTTTTTACTATATATGATATGTGTTTGGATATTATGACTAGTTAATGAGGGCTCATTTTTTCTTCAAAAAAATAGAGTTCTTTTGAAAAACAAAATATAAAATTGGAGTTTAATAGAAAACTTCCTTGGATTTGAACCGATGACTTTCATCTTCAAAAACCATTTTCTATCATCCGAAAACGCGAGGAAGAGGACTTGTATTATTTTGGGGAGTAGGGACTGGGTTTTTTCTAAGTCTATTTCTCTAGGATTAGGGTAGAATCGGCTGGAGAGTCCTGATTTCGATGAACAAGAACTAGACTCATTAGATTTTTGAATGAAAAAAACACGTTTAATGGAAATTAAAAAGAGTTCGAAATAACACATTCATATGAATATGATAAAAGATTAGAAAGAAAGAAGAAATTATTTTTTTTTTTCAATAGAAAGACTTTTGGAAACAAAAGTCAAAGATGAAGGGCTAGGAGATATAATAACTCAATGTTTTTTGAAATATTTTTCTAAAGGGAATCCTGAAGAGATTCCATTTTTTACCACTTCAAGAATTACTTTTTAACGTAATTAAGATCAAAGTACCCGGTTGGACATGCATAGGATGTTCATTTTCCAGTAGATTCCAACCTGGTTATACCTAGTTAAACCCAACACAGTGACCTTAATTTGTTATTTCTGACAGAATTTTGTTATTTCTGGTATGTACCTGATTTTTTGATTTTTCCTGATTAGAAAAATCTTTTATGAACTAAAAAAAAATGTTCCAAAATGTTATTTTTTATGGAACCTTATATCCTATATATGTTGGTTGTCTGGTATGTACCTGATTTTTTGATTTTTCCTGATTAGAAAAATCTTTTATGAACTAAAAAAAAATGTTCCGAAATGTTATTTTTTATGGAACCTTATATCCTGTATATGTTGGTTGTTTTGAGATAACTTAGATCTATAGGACATAGAATGACAATCAATCTTTACCATGCAAAAAAAGGAGTAATATGGCAAAAAAAAGTTTAATTCAGAGAGAACAGGATCTTTCAGAAAGTTGATTCCTTTTCAAGAGTGCATAACCGCATGGATAAGCTTACACTAACTCTTTCATTGGGAATTTTCCTTCGGAGGTATCTAGAAGAAATAAATAAAAGAATAAAAAGATAAAAAAGGAAGTTTCTTTCTTTTTTTCAATTTGAAAAATGCCAGGGTTCGACAAGGGCCTTGGTTACAATGTATTTAGACCTGTTTTTGATAACTTAGATCTATAGGACATAGAATGACAATCAATCTTTACCATGCAAAAAAAGGAGTAATCAGCTTTGATAGGTGAAAAAAAAAGGATTGTCAAAAAAAGGATTGTAGTAAAGAAAAGATTTGTAGCTAAGCATTTATCGAAAACATTTGAAAAAATCAAAAAGGGGGAGGAGAGAGAAATAATACTAACTGGGCTCAGGCATCTACTATTCCTGAGCCATACAATCATGAAACTTTTCTTTTTTTCGAAATACTAAAAAAAGTGCAATCAAACCTATGACCAAGAAACATGAATGGAAATCTGTTTCCTTTATCCGCCGTAGTTTACATTATGGTCGTTTCATACTATCGTCGCTTAAGGAAGGTCAGGCTAATATATTAGGTACTACCATACGAAGAGTTCTACTTGCAGAAATAAAAGGAACACGTATAACACATGCTACATTTCAATTGAAAGAAAAACAAGAAAAATCTTTTCATCAATATAGTACTATACCAGGTATAAGAGAATCTATAGATGAAATATTACAAAATCTCAAGACATCTGAAGGAGTTTGGTATAAACAACATGAAGGATCTTATTTATTTTGACAATATATATAATATAAATAATATATATAATTTAATCTCGCTCTTTCTTAAAAAAGAAAGACGAGAATTCTATCATAAATTATCAATATTTTATTCTGTTTTTTATGAATTCAACAAATTCAAAAAATAAAATTATAAAGATTAGAAAAGAATCTTTCTTTTTTACAACGTCACATGTATCTCCCTATCTTCCCTAAGAGCAGATTCAATCTCAAATTTTGGACCATCTTGGATAAAATGGTCCAAATTCATATTATGCAAGTCCGATTAAATAAAATCGGCCAGAAAGTGGAGAGATTTTTTCCACGGGACGTACAGACTATTTTGAAAAAAGAAAAAATAGAAACCCTGGAAGACTTCTTTTATTCTCCAAATTTATACGATTTATTCAGATACCTTGGATCAAAAATTGATCCGTTCGATCTTATTGGTTTGTTCGATCTTGGTTTCCATGAAATTTACAATCATCTATATATTATAAGCGCTTTGAAAAAAGCAGATTATGGAGAAACATCTACGGTCGAACACTCCAGTCAAATTACTAACGTCCAGAAAATATCGCGTTTAAAGAAAATGGTAAATATTTTTAAATTCGATACGTTAAAAGTATCAAAATTTTTTGGATGGAGAGTATACAGGCTTCTTACGGAAGCCGGATTAAAGACCCTGAAAGATGTTATTGATTTTGAGGAAATCAACACATTAATTCCTCAAGAACACAGACGAGAATTCGATCTTAAATTATCGGCGGTCTATTACTCTTTTTCTTTTTTAGAAGAAATAAATAAAAGAATAAAAAGATAAAAAAGGAAGTTTCTTTCTTTTTTTCAATTTGAAAAATGCCAGGGTTCGACAAGGGCCTTGGTTACAATGTATTTAGACCTGTTTTTGATAACTTAGATCTATAGGACATAGAATGACAATCAATCTTTACCATGCAAAAAAAGGAGTAAAAAAACCTGTGACCAAGAAACATGAATGGAAATCTGTTTCCTTTATCCGCCGTAGTTTACATTATGGTCGTTTCATACTATCAATACTAAAAAAAATATTGGTATTTTTAGTAACTAGAATTCTAATTCTAGTTATATTATTAATTGTTCAACAAGTTGTTACTTGGTCTCGGGCACCCATTATTATACCCTCAATGGTTGCCCCCTCAACTACCTGTCAGAGTCGTAGTTTACATTATGGTCCTTTCATGTTATCGTCGCTTAAGGAAGGTAAGCCCTCTCTTCGGGGCTTTGCTTAAGAATAGGAATCTTATGGAAATATCATGGAATCAGGTTTGATCCTATTTATTCATGGGTATTCCGTACATATCCCATTGCAAAAATAGAAAGTTCGAAAATTCTAATTCTACTTTTTTTAGTAATAATACTACTTAATACTAACTGGGCTCAGGCATCTACTATTCCTGAGCCATACAATCATGAAACTTTTCTTTTTTTCGAAATACTAAAAAAAGTGCAATCAAACCTATGACCAAGAAACATGAATGGAAATCTGTTTCCTTTATCCGCCACAGTTGTAGTTTACATTATGGTCGTTTCATGCTATCGTCGCTTAAGGAAGGTCAGGCTAATATATTAGGTACTACCATACGAAGAGTTCTACTTGCAGAAATAAAAGGAACACGTATAACACATGCTACATTTCAATTGAAAGAAAAACAAGAAAAATCTTTTCATCAATATAGTACTATACCAGGTATAAGAGAATCTATAGATGAAATATTACAAAATCTCAAGACAATTGTCTTGAAAAGCCTCACCAATCAAGTTATCAAAGCATCGATATCGATTTCGGAGAGTGGTCCAATGCTTTTTACTGCCAAAAATAGAAACCTACCGGATTTTGTTCACATAGTCAACGAAGACCAACCTATTGCGTATATAACAGGACCAATAGATTTATCAATTGAATTGATATTAGAACGAGATAAATCCTATTTATATTTAGTAATAATCATACTTTTAGGTATGAGAAGAGAACATAAATATGAAAATTCGAATTGAATTGATATTAGAACGAGATAGAGGGTATCACCCTCGACACAGTGTCGTCAATGACAATGTCAAATATGGCGATTATAGCGATGAAAATTGCAGTTTTACTTTTCCCATAGATAGCACATTTACTCCTGTGCTACAGGTCAATTATACGTATCATGCGAATAAACCGTATTATGATCCGCTTAAAAAAAAAATTGACTCCGAGGAAATACTATTTCTCGAGATATACACGAATGGAAGTTTGACTCCTGTAGAAGCACTTCGTGAAGCTTGTCTTCATTTGATTGATTCTTTTCAAATTTTGCCCCTCTTATGAAGAAGAAAATCTCTTTTTGAGAGAAAGGGATGAAAAGGATTTTGATATTTCAACCAATTTTTCAGAAATATCTGCGTATGGATATACAAAAGTTATGGCATAATATAAAACAAATACTTATTCACTTCAACATCCATATTTTTTTGCAAAAAAAGGACATATAATGAATAAAATATTCTTTTTCTGAAAAAAAAGGAGGAAAAAAATGAATAAATTGAAAAAAAAAGATAAATATAGAACTCTCGATTATTTAATAATCAATGTATAGAACTTTAGACTTTTGAAAATCAATAATTAATTAATAAAATGATTTCTGAATAAATAAAACTAAAAAATTTAAAAAAATGGAAATTAAATTTTTGCTTCGCATATAGGGTTGTAAATGCCCTATTATCTTGCCATCTGGAGACACTACTAGAGTGCTCCAAACACCTTCAATTGGAGTGTTGTATTAGGGTTGTAAATGCCCTATTATCTTGCCATATAGAGACACTACTAGAGTGCTCCAAACACCTTCAATTGGAGTGTTGTATTAGGGTTGTAAAAATGGAGTGTTGTATTAGGGTTGTAAATGCCCTATTATCTTGCCATCTGGAGACACTACTAGAGTGCTCCAAACACCTTCAATTGGAGTGTTGTATTAGGGTTGTAAATGCCCTATTATCTTGCCATCTGGAGACACTACTAGAGTGCTCCAAACACCTTCAATTGGAGTGTTGTATTAGGGTTGTAAATGCCCTATTATCTTGCCATATAGAGACACTACTAGAGTGCTCCAAACACCTTCAATTGGAGTGTTGTATTAGGGTTGTAAATGCCCTATTATCTTGCCATATAGAGACACTACTAGAGTGCTCCAAACACCTTCAATTGGAGTGTTGTATTAGGGTTGTAAATGCCCTATTATCTTGCCATATAGAGACACTACTAGAGTAAGTGCTCCAAACACCTTCAATTGGAGTGTTGTATTAGGGTTGTAAATGCCCTATTATCTTGCCATATAGAGACACTACTAGAGTGCTCCAAACACCTTCAATTGGAGTGTTGTATTAGGGTTGTAAATGCCCTATTATCTTGCCATCTGGAGACACTACTAGAGTGCTCCAAACACCTTCAATTGGAGTGTTGTATTAGGGTTGTAAATGTGAAATTATTGAGATAAAAACCTTGCTTATGATGAAGATGCTAATCAAAATTCGAAAAAATCAACAGAATCTAAGGAATCAGAAGAATCAACAGAATCTGAAGAACATATACCTCACATGGATAAGGTCGATTCTTATCAAAGAAAAACAGGTTTGACTGAGCACTTGCGGTTATGGATGTTGAGTTTATCGGAGGAAGTATGGGATCGGTAGTGGGTGAAAAAATAACCCGTCTAATTCAATATGCTACGAGAAAATCTTTGTCTTTCATTTAAATACCTAATAATAGAAATGAAAATACATTATTTATTATTTTTTGAAAGTTAGATCAAAAGAATATCAAAGAATTATTTCCTCTTAGCTTAGATATTTTATTTATATTAGAAAATAAAAAAGAATGATATAATATAATAAATAATTCTTAATTCTTTCTTTTGAACAAAAAATGTCTTTCACATAAAAAAAAATAAAAAAAACTTCCTTTCATTTATGAAACAACCTCGGTTAACGAAGCCTAAACGATCGATTTCTGCTCCACGTCTGAATCGGCGGCGTTTATCTTCCAAACGTTTTCGTTTACATAGAACTATACGACGTAAAATAGAAAAAGGAATTATTCATATTCAAGCAAGTTCTAACAATACCATTATAACTGTTTCAAATTTTGAAGGTCAGGTAGTTTCTTGGGATTCCGCTGGTACTTCTCGATTCAAAGGTCCAAAAAAACCGACACCCTATGCTGCCCAAACCGCAACAAGAAATGCTATTTTTATGGTAGTGAAACAGGGTATGAAAGAAGCAGCAATTAAGATAAACGGTGCTGGTCCTGGAAGAGTTGCAGCATTAAAAACCGTTGTTCATAGTGGTGTAAAATTAAGTTTCATACGTGATGTAACACCTACGCCACATAATGGGTGCCGGCCCCCTAAAAGAAGACGTGTTTAAAAAAAATCTTTTTATTAATTGAAAAAAGAAACTCCGGTATATAGAGAGGACCTCACCGTTTGAGAGGTAACCATAGGAACAATGGAACCCACTCTTTTTTTGGAATCAATATTGAATTTTTTATTTAAGAATGGGAAGAAAAGCAAGAATCGTGATTGAGAAGATTCTAGTAGCAAAAGCCATTGGAATCAATATTTGATATATTGAAGTGTTTTGTTATTGAAGACGTCGAAAAAAAAATCGTTCCCTTGTATCAGGTTTTAGAGGAGCTCATTCAAGACATACTCGAATGATTATTCAACAGAAAATGAGAGGTTTGTTTTACTCTCATCGAGATAGAGGCAATAAAAAGAGGTATTTTCGTCGTTTGTGGATCACTAGAATAAATGCAGTAACTCGTGAAAACCAAACATTTGATAGTTATTGTAAGTTTATACACAATCTGTATAAGAAGCAATCTTTTCTTAATCGTAAAATACTTTCACAAATATCTATATCAAATAAGATTGGTTTTTGTAAGATTTCTAATAAAATATTTAAATCTAATAAGGTTTATGAAGAGATACTCAAATAATTTATTAGTAATGATTAAAACAGGATTCCCCGGGGAATGAACCCCGGGAAGATCCAGGAAGATATAGAAGAAAAAAAAATCCAGATAAAAATTAATACGAAAATATTTCAAGAAGAATTTTTTCCTTTTTTGATTTATAACATTAAGAATCCAATCTGATTTCTAAGCTTTTTCAAACAAAATATTTTAACTTGAGTTCTAATTTGAGGTTTTGAATCAATTGGAAAAAAGGCTTATGGATTTATTGTTTTATGATGAGTAGTTCTTGAATTTGTTTTTTAAAGGATTAAAAGGACTAGTCCCTGGTTCGGTTCCGAGAGGAGGAACTCTCCGTTTTAGGATTCGTAGAGAATCCTTCGTTTTTAAAAGGACTAGTCCCTGGTTTGGTTCCTCCTTTCGGAACTCTCCGCTCCCTTTTAGGATGGAATCCTTTATGAGTTCCTGTTCCTCCTTTCGGATCGGAACTCTCCGTTTTAGGATTCGGAGAGAACCCTTCGTTTTTAAAAGGACTAGTTCCTGGTTTGGTTCCGAGAGGAGGAACTCTCGGCTCCCTTTTAGGATGGAATCCTTTGTGAGTTCCTGTTCCTCCTTTCGGAACTCTCGGGATTGATCTTCTTTTATTTCTGTTTTTCTTTTCCTCTTTTTTTTTTTTACGACGGGCTAAGATATCGCGCCATTTTTTCTGAAAATGTAGTTCATTTTCAATAAAAGGTAATAAAGCTAAAAAACGAGCATTCAAATTAAAAAGAAGGATGTAAAAAAAAAAGAACTTGCTTTTGCATTTTGTAAATGTTTTGGTTATGAGCTCTAAGGTTTCAATAGAATATATATAGACATAGAACTACCAAATCTAGCTAGGCCTTTCTCCGTCTGAATAAATAAAATAGTTAATAAACAAACAAAATATGAAAAAATATACCCAAGTGCAAAGAGGAGCCAAAAAACAAAGAAACAAGGACAAAAAAAAAGAAAAAAATAGAGCATCTAGTCTCAAATAGAGGAAGAAAGGGATGCTTTTAAACTTTATCTTTTTTTCCTTTGGTTCCTTATCTTTAATTTGTTTTCCTTCTTTTTCTTCTTTTATAGTACCAAATTGTTGAGGCAACCGAGAACTCAAATCCCAGATCTGCCTCGCCTTTAATTTAACCGGTGGGTTTTTTTTTCTGTTAATTTGGTTGTCAATCTATTTCTTAAAACTAGAGCTCAAAATTCCCGATTTTTTAATTAATTGAAAATAAAAATAAAAAATATCGCGGATTTCGGTCCCCTAGATTAATTGAAAAAAGAAGCTCCGGTGTATAGAGACGACCTCACCGTTTGAGAGGTAACCATAGGAACAATGGAACCCACTCTTTTTTTGGAATCAATATTGAATTTTTTATTTAAGAATGGGAAGAAAAGCAAGAATCGTGATTGAGAAGATTCTAGTAGCAAAAGCCATTGGAATCAATATTTGATATATTGAAGTGTTTTGTTATTGATTGACCCTAGACGTAGAAAAGAATAACTGAAAGAAAAGAAATCGAATCCGTTAGTTATTTGTAAAAATAGGATTTATCTTTTGTATCTTTGTTTTTTTTAATCTTCTTATTTCTTTGAGTAATATTTGTATTAGAAAAATATTAGTATTAGAATTATGGCTAAAATAGCAGCCAAAATAATTGCTAGTTTCAACAATGTACATTTTTACGGACAGATATATGTATGGATATATCACCCGTCTTACAAATCAGAAGGCCTGCATCCAATTCGTAAAAATATACATTTTTATCCCTCTATAAAGATAACAAGTTTCTTTGAATTCGATATACAAATTGGGGATTTTGTAGTCCTAGAATACAACCCGAATGAACCAGAAGCTTATTATATCACTAAAAAGATAGTGATATAATAAAGCTTTTTATATGTAACACCTGGGGGGTTTGGGGATGAAAGTCATATACGTGTATTACTGAGAGATAGAGTCAAGAAAAATAGATGAGTCTTATTTTTTCCCAATAAATTAAACAAAGAAAAAGAATAAATAATACCTATGAAGATCAGAGCATCAGTTCGTAAAATTTGTAAAAGATGTCGATTAGTTCGTAGACGTAAACAACTTACTGTGATTTGTCCCAATCTGAAACATAAAAAAAGGCAAGGTTAATCTTTCTCATTAAAAAAACCTTACTTTAGAAATTCTTAATCACTTTGTTCAACAATTTTATCGATACAGGAAAAAAGGAAAAAGTTTTTTTATTGCTGCAATGGTACTATCAATAATTATATTAATTATATTGTTTTAATAAAGAACATTGAAGGATTTAAAAAATGGAAAGAGAGGGATTCGAACCCTCGGTAAACAAAAGTCTACATAGCAGTTCCAATGCTACACCTTCAACCACTCGGCCATCTCTCCTAATATTCAAATCTCTATATATTATATATATATATTTTCTATATTTTTTGATGAAAAACTGAGTGAATGGGAGTTTTCTTATTACTAATAGGTTTCATAAGAATAAATAATACCTTTCCAGTTTTGTATTTTCTTAAAAAAAAAATACTCCACGGATCTATTCTATTTAAAAATAAATAATCGTCCCATGAATTTTTTACTTCAAATTTTTATATTTATGATGTGGCATATTTATTATGCCACATATTATGCAAATAATATATACAATTAATATTTGTAAAGTTTATTTTATGATAAAAAGATTTTTCCGTTGTTTGAATTCTAAAAAAAACTTCTTGAATTATCTATATAACATAATCAAATAAAATCTTTTTTTATTTTATTGAACTTAAATTAAACAAAAACCTATTGATTAGTGAAATATTAAATTGGAATAAAAAGTCAACTATTTCATATTCATATCTTTCCTTGTCTTTTTTTTTTTTTTTACGTAATTTTTGACTTTATATTTACTTTGTTGTTAAGATCATTTTCTCGAGGGGTAATGAAAAGAATTATATGACGGATTAGTAATTATGCCTAGATCGCGTATAAATGGGAATTTTATAGATAAGACCTTTTCAATTGTAGCCAATATATTGTTGGGAATAATTCCAACAACTTCAGGAGAAAAAAAGGCATTTACCTATTACAGAGATGGTGTGATTTGATTCTTTTTTCTTGTTTTTTTTAGCCTGTAGTTAAGTGTTACAAGAAATTAAGTCTTACAAGAAAAACGTATTGCAGGATACAAAAAACCTAATAATGAAAAAAAACTTACGCTTGGTGAAGGTAAAGTTTGTGAGGGTAAAACAATAAATCCCTTCTGTCGTGTATCCTCGATTGATGCAATCTCAGATGCTTTAATCATCCATTTGAGCATTGAGCAAAAGATTAAACCCAAAGGTTCATTCGTATTGCAGGTCAACCCTACTCTACTTAAATACCCTATTAAGTATAGGGAAAAAGCACTACACTTAGAAATCAACAAAACAAAAACTTTGTTCGAAATAACCCTTTTCCTTATAAGTATTGGGACTAAAAAGAATGGTTGGGACAACAAACATCCATTTCGTTCGTACTTTGGATACCCATAAAACCATAAAAGATCGTTGAAGTAACTAATTCCCAGAAACAGAAAGCGTTAATAACAAAGAAATTATTAGAGTTACCTCTTTCATTTCATCGACTATTAATATGTATTCATTTCATCTACTACTAATATGCAGTAGTAATATGAAGAGTTGGTGTTAAGAAAAAACCTCTGATGAGAAGGTTGACTAGAGATTTCTAGTAAAAATACTAGCTTCTTTCAGTTCATAATAAGATGAGAATAGTTATATTTATATTTATAAAGATTTTTTATTCAGTATTATGTACAGAAGGTAGGAGCCGTATGAAATGAAAATATCATGTACGGTTCTGGAACGGAGACCTTTTCAATAGAATGAACGACCGTAACGAATGTTGGCTCAATCCGAGGGAAATTATGCAGAAGCTTTACAGAATTATTATGAAGCTACGCGACCAGAAATGGATCCTTATGACCGAAGTTATATACTCTATAACATAGGCCTTATACATACAAGCAATGGAGAGCATACAAAAGCTTTGGAATATTATTTTCGAGCACTAGAACGAAATCCTTTTTTACCGCAAGCTTTTAATAATATGGCTGTGATCTGTCATTACGTGCGACTATCTCTACTATAGAAAAAAAAAGAAATTAGCTAGTATCTACTAAAAAAATAGGATTTCTACATAGAAATCGTCAAAAACAACGATTTTTATCAGCTGTAGGAAATAAACAGATTTCACGAAAATCAAAATAGGTAGAAAAAAACCTCTACTTTTTATTCTATGGATAAAAAACCAAATTAATAGAGGAAGCATCGTAAAGATCAATTAGCGAGCTATTGTGTCGATAAAGTTAAGAACTGCTTACTTATGCCATGATAGGGGACATTAAGTTAGGAATCCACTTATGTAATAGAGTTGATCCACTAAGATATTAAGCAGCGGTGTAGTTTTAGATCCCAAAGATAGTAAGTCTTTTTTCTTATTGAGAAAATTCCTTTTCAAAGATTCTATAGCGATTTCCTATATGAAAACGAGATAGTTACCTCTCAGAAAATCATAATAAAAATATATATGAGCTATATATGCTTTATTCTTCTGAAGGTGGGAAGAAAAGAAAAAACTGATTGATTATTAACGAAGTCAGAGTTTGAAACTTACTGTAATTAACTCTTTCTTTTTTTATAATAAATAATATAATAAAAAAATGAAGAGATATTGAATTATCTCATATAGAAGAAATAAGAATAGATAGAAAAAAAGAATAAATTACTGAGCCGTATGAGGTAGGAAACTCTCAAGTACAGTTCTAAGGGAAAGAATTCTCTATTCCGACCGGGGAGAAAAGGCCATTCTAGAGAGCGATTCTGAAATTGCAGAGGCTTGGTCCAATCAAGCTGCTGAGTATTGGAAACAAGCTATAGCGCTTACTCCAAGCAATTATATTGAAGCACATAATTGGTTGAAGATTACAAAACGTTTCGAGCTTAAATAAGATAAGATTACTCTATATTTTTATTTTGAATTCACATTCAATTCATTAAAATGAATTTTCTTTTTCTTATTTCTATTTATTAGAAAATAAAAAGATAAAAAATAAAAAGAAACCCATTAAAGAAATAAAATCGATTTAAGAAGATCTAATCAAGAATTTGATTATAGCCTTTCCTCAAATATTTTTTTTATGTATGAGAATATTGAATTCTTTATTTAAGAATGGGAAGAAAAGAAAGAATCGTGGTTGGTAGGGTTCTAGTAGCAAAAGCCATTGGAATCGATATTTGATATATTGGAATAATGCGTTTTGTTATTGTTTGAATTCACATTCAATTCATTAAAATGAATTTTCTTTTTCTTATTTCTATTTATTAGAAAATAAAAAGATAAAAAATAAAAAGAAACCCATTAAAGAAATAAAATCGATTTAAGAAGATCTAATCAAGAATTTGATTATAGCCTTTCCTCAAATATTTTTTTTATGTATGAGAATATTGAATTCTTTATTTAAGAATGGGAAGAAAAGAAAGAATCGTGGTTGGTAGGGTTCTAGTAGCAAAAGCCATTGGAATCGATATTTGATATATTGGAATAATGCGTTTTGTTATTGATTGACCCTAGACGGATAAAAAAATAACTAAAAGAAATCCAATCTATGAGTTATTTTGAATAAAAAAAAAAAGGAGATACAAATAGATGTCAATAATACGAAAAATACCGTACATCCCTTTTGAGGATGGTGATGTTCTACGTGATGGTTATGTTCTAGATCGTGATGGTGTAGTTAAAGAACCAATTACGACTTTTCATAGAAAGAACACTCTTTCTATGCAGAGAAATTACGACATCTTTCGCCAATCAGTTCATGGGTCTCTTGTTACTGCTGAATGAAGAAGGTGATTATTATCATGATACTGATATATATATATATATAAACTCTCGTGGTGGAGACGTACACCAATCAATAGCTATTTATGATGTTCTACAAGTTATGTTACCTGAAGTGTCTACAATAGCTATGGGATTAGCTGCATCAGGAGCATCTTTGATCCTGGCCGGAGGAACAAGTACTAGACGGATAGCATACCCTAACGCTACAATTTTGATTCACCAACCTAGAAGTGCCCCGACTAGCACCTGTGTTAAGGAAAAAAAAAAAATATATACATTCCTTAATAAAGGAAACAGAAGATATGCTTGAACTTCGTAACACAATTGCGGATATTTATTCACAACACACAGGTAAACCTGTAGATGTTATACAGAAGGATCTGGAAAGAGACTATTTTATGTCGGCAACAGAAGCTCGAGATTATGGTATTATTGATCGCATAGTCATGTCTAAAAAAGAAAATGAAATAAAACCTGAGTGATCCGAGTGATGAAATTGATTTAAAAGTCGAATTTTCCTTTTTTGAATATAGGATACTCCATATTCAAAAAAGGAAAATTGAGAAAAATAACATCTGGTTAAGATCGATCGAAACAAAGAAATTGGATTCTGTATAGATATATACACAATATGCCAACTATTACACAACTTCTTAGAAACATAAGACAGCCAAAAAAAAATGGTAAGAAATCTCCCGCTCTTAAAGGATGTCCTCAGCGTCGAGGAACATGTGCTAGGGTGTATGTGCGACTCGTTCAGATCATGAATTCGAACAGATAAGAGAATCTTTCCAGTATCAACGAGCAGTACTGATGAATAGGATAGTAACATAAAGGCATATTATATACCTATTTATTCTATACAAATTGATGGTTTCCATTGGTCAAAATCCAATCATTTTCGATTTGAAATAAGAAGCAATTCTCCATTGGTAGCAAAAAGTTATCCATTAAGCGAAGGAAATAGCATTACATTAAGCTGAAAGAACGGACTCATAGGGTTAGCTACCTAGCCAACTTTTCGAATGAAATGCCGTCACTGTATAGATAACTCTTAGTGTGAAAAGGGCTATTACTTTCTAATTAATAGGTAGAGCCAAAGAATATGAACTATACAAGTTCACAAAATCTTTTGAAAAAAGAAGCTCCGGTGTATAGAGAGGACCTCACCGTTTGAGAGGTAACCATAGAAACGATGGAACCCACTCTTTTTTTGGAATGAATATCGAATTCTTTATTTAAGAATGGGAAGAAAAGCAAGAATCGTGGTTGGGAAGGTTCTAGTAGCAAAAGCCATTGGAATCGATATTTGATATATTGGAATAATGCGTTTTGTTATTGATTGACCCTATACGGATAAAAGAATAACTAAAATAAAAGAAATCCAATCTATTAGTTATTTACAAAAATAAAATGGAGTAATTTTATATGCCTTTAGGTATACCAAAGGTACCTTACAGCCGTTTTTACGACGAGAAACCAATTTGGATTGACATATACGAACGGCTTTACAAAGAAAGAACACTCTTTCTATGCAGAGAAATTACGACATCTTTCACCAATCGGTTTATTGTTCTCTTGTTACTGCTGAATTCGGAAACTGATCTTTATAATGATGCTGATCCTGATATTTATATATATATGAACTCTCCCGGTGGAGGGGTAAACGATTCACTAACCATTTATGATACTATGGAAACTATTTTACCTGATGTGTGTACAATAGCTATGGGAGCAACTAGATCAGTAGCATCTTTTATTCTGGCCGGAGGAACAATTACTAAACGGGTAGCATTGCCTCACGCTAAGATTTGTATTACCCAACCTAGAAGTGCTGCTACTGACACAAATATAAATATAGATTCCTTAATAATAATAGAAGAAGAAGAGCTTGAACTTCGTAACACAATTGCGGATATTTATGCAGAAAACACAGGTAAACCTGTGGATATTATACTGAAAGATATGGAAAGACACTATGACTATTTTATGTCGGCAACAGAAGCTCAAGATTATGGTATTATTGATCGAATAGCGAAAGTAAAAAAAGGTTTTGAATAAAATCCTGAGTGAAAAGTCGAATTTTCCTTTTTTGAATATGGGATACTCCTTATTCAAAAAAGGAAAATTTAGAAAAATAACATCTGATCGAAAGAAATAAATTGGATTCTGTATAGATATATACACAATATGCCAACTATATACACAACTTCTTAGAAACATAAGACAGCCACAAAAAATGGTAAGAAATCTCCCGCTGGATGTCAGGACCATGTGCTAGCGTGTATGTGGGGCTCGTTCAGGTCATGAATTCGAACAGATAAGAGAATCTTTCCAGTATCAACGAGCAGTACTGATGAATTATATTGAAGCACATAATTGGTTGAAGATTACAAAACGTTTCGAGCTTAAATAAGATAAGATTACTCTATATTTTTATTTTGAATTCACATTCAATTCATTAAAATGAATTTTCTTTTTCTTATTTCTATTTATTAGAAAATAAAAAGATAAAAAATAAAAAGAAACCCATTAAAGAAATAAAATCGATTTAAGAAGATCTAATCAAGAATTTGATTATAGCCTTTCCTCAAATATTTTTTTTATGTATGAGAATATTGAATTCTTTATTTAAGAATGGGAAGAAAAGAAAGAATCGTGGTTGGTAGGGTTCTAGTAGCAAAAGCCATTGGAATCGATATTTGATATATTGGAATAATGCGTTTTGTTATTGATTGACCCTAGACGGATAAAAGAATAACTAAAATAAAAGAAATCCAATCTATTAGTTATTTACAAAAATAAAATGGAGTAATTTTATATGCCTTTAGGTATACCAAAGGTACCTTACAGCCGTTTTTACGAGGATAAGCCGACTTGGATTGGCATATATGAACGGCTTTACAAAGAAAGAGCACTCTTTCTATGCAAAGAAATTAGGAATTATTTCACTAGTCGGTTTATTAGTCTCTTGTTACAACTGGATTGGGAAACTGATATTGATGATGATACTGATGATGATAATGATATTAGCATATATATAAACTCTCCCGGTGGAGGAGCACATGCAGCTATATCTATATATGATACAATGAGGTACATTGTACCTGATGTATCTACAATAAATTTGGGATTAGCTGCATCAGGAGCATCTTTGATCCTGGCCGGAGGAACAATTACTAAACGGCTAGCATTGCCTAAAGCTAAGGTGATGATTCACCAACCTAGGATTCCCTGTGTTAAAGTTAAGAAAAAAGAGGAAAAAACATATAGAGATCCAGGTATAGATATATATTCGTTAAAAGCGGACACACAAGAGATGCTTGAACTTCGTAACAAAATTGCGGATATTTATGCAGAAAACACAGGTAAACCTGTAGATGTTATACAGAAGGATCTGGAAAGAGACTGTTTTATGTCGGCAACAGAAGCTCGAGATTAGAGAGCCCACTATTTTGTGGGCAAGTAAATGGGAAAGATGCTATTTATGTATAACTAAGGTTCTTATATACTAATATTCTTAGAACCATGTTTAAAGTATGTTATACAGAAATATTTTGAGGAAAATCCTAAGTGAAAAGTCGAATTTTCCTTTTTTGAATATGGGATACTCCATATTCAAAAAAGGAAAATTGAGAAAAATAACATCTGATCGAAAGAAAGAAATTGGATTCTGTATAGATATATACACAATATGCCAACTATAATACACAACTTCTTAGAAACATAAGACAGCCACAAAAAAATGGTAAGAAATCTCCCGCTGGATGTCAGGACCATGTGCTAGGGTGTATGTGGGGCTCGTTCAGGTCATGAATTCGAACAGATAAGAGAATCTTTCCAGTATCAACGAGCAGTACTGATGAATAGGATAGTAACATAAAGGTATATTATATACCTATTTATTCTATACAAATTGATGGTTTACATTGGTCAAAATCCAATCATTTTCGATTTGAAATAAGAAGCAATTCTCCATTGGTAGCAAAAAGTTATACATTAAGCGAAGGAAATAGCATTACATTAAGCTGAAAGAACGGACTCATAGGGTTAGCTACCTAGCCAACTTGAAAGTTAGATCGACATTGGATCTCACCTAAATCGCCCCATCTATCCTCCTGAGGAGAAGTTTGGTTTCAAACTCCGATTCAAACAGAAAGAGTACGCCATGCTAATGTGACCTCACCGTTTGAGAGGTAACCATAGAAACGATGAAACCCACTCTTTTTTTGGAATGAATATCGAATTCTTTATTTAAGAATGGGAAGAAAAGCAAGAATCGTGGTTGGGAAGGTTCTAGTAGCAAAAGCCATTGGAATCGATATTTGATATATTGGAATAATGCGTTTTGTTATTGATTGACCCTAGACGGATAAAAGAATAACTAAAATAAACCCAATCTATTAGTTATTTTATTCAATAAAATAAAATTTTATTCAATGACTCGAGTGACTCGAGGATATGTAGCTCGAAGACGTCGAAAAAAAAATCGTTCCCTTGTATCAGGTTTTAGAGGAGCTCATTCAAGACATACTCGAATGATTATTCAACAGAAAATGAGAGGTTTGTTTTACTCTCATCGAGATAGAGGCAATAAAAAGAGGTATTTTCGTCGTTTGTGGATCACTAGAATAAATGCAGTAACTCGTGAAAACCAAACATTTGATAGTTATTGTAAGTTTATACACAATCTGTATAAGAAGCAATCTTTTCTTAATCGTAAAATACTTTCACAAATATCTATATCAAATAAGATTGGTTTTTGTAAGATTTCTAATAAAATATTTAAATCTAATAAGGTTTATGAAGAGATACTCAAATAATTTATTAGTAATGATTAAAACAGGATTCCCCGGGGAATGAACCCCGGGAAGATCCAGGAAGATATAGAAGAAAAAAAAATCCAGATAAAAATTAATACGAAAATATTTCAAGAAGAATTTTTTCCTTTTTTGATTTATAACATTAAGAATCCAATCTGATTTCTAAGCTTTTTCAAACAAAATATTTTAACTTGAGTTCTAATTTGAGGTTTTGAATCAATTGGAAAAAAGGCTTATGGCCCCCTAAAAGAAGACGTGTTTAAAAAAAATCTTTTTATTAATTGAAAAAAGAAACTCCGGTATATAGAGAGGACCTCACCGTTTGAGAGGTAACCATAGGAACAATGGAACCCACTCTTTTTTTGGAATCAATATTGAATTTTTTATTTAAGAATGGGAAGAAAAGCAAGAATCGTGATTGAGAAGATTCTAGTAGCAAAAGCCATTGGAATCAATATTTGATATATTGAAGTGTTTTGTTATTGATTGACCCTAGACGTAGAAAAGAATAACTGAAAGAAAAGAAATCGAATCCGTTAGTTATTTGTAAAAATAGGATTTATCTTTTGTATCTTTGTTTTTTTTAATCTTCTTATTTCTTTGAGTAATATTTGTATTAGAAAAATATTAGTATTAGAATTAGAAAAAAAATAAAATATATAACTAAAGTTTTATTGAAAGAATTCAATAGTCTTTTCTTTTTACTCAAGTTATATATAAATATATTATTTTTAATTTATATAAGATTCTACATTGTTTTTTTATTATTTTATCCCCTTTTCTTTGTCTTTCATTTAAATACCTAAAAATAGAAATGAAAATACATTATTTATTATTTTTTGAAAGTTAGATCAAAAGAATATCAAAGAATTATTTCCTCTTAGCTTAGATATTTTATTTATATTAGAAAATAAAAAAGAATGATATAATATAATAAATAATTCTTAATTCTTTCTTTTGAACAAAAAAGTCTTTCACATAAAAAAAAAAAAAAAAAACTTCAATTCATTTACTCGTGCATAAGTGAAGCCCTATTGAATCCAATCTGATTTCTAAGGTTTTTCAAACAAAATATTTTAACTTTTCTAATTTGAGGTTTTGAATCAATTGGAAAATAGGCTAATGGATTTATTGTTTTATGATGAGTAGTTCTTGAATTTGTTTTTTAAAGGATTAAAAGGACTAGTCCCTGGTTCGGTTCCGAGAGGAGGAACTCTCCGTTTTAGGATTCGTAGAGAATCCTTCGTTTTTAAAAGGACTAGTCCCTGGTTTGGTTCCTCCTTTCGGAACTCTCCGCTCCCTTTTAGGATGGAATCCTTTATGAGTTCCTGTTCCTCCTTTCGGATCGGAACTCTCCGTTTTAGGATTCGGAGAGAACCCTTCGTTTTTAAAAGGACTAGTTCCTGGTTTGGTTCCGAGAGGAGGAACTCTCGGCTCCCTTTTAGGATGGAATCCTTTGTGAGTTCCTGTTCCTCCTTTCGGAACTCTCGGGATTGATCTTCTTTTATTTCTGTTTTTCTTTTCCTCTTTTTTTTTTTTACGACGGGCTAAGATATCGCGCCATTTTTTCTGAAAATGTAGTTCATTTTCAATAAAAGGTAATAAAGCTAAAAAACGAGCTTTTTTTATAGCATTAGTCATTAATCGTTGGTGTCTCAAGGTTAATTTAGTAACTCGTCTAGGTATGATTCTTCCTCCTAAACCAATAAATCGACTAATTGAATCTATATTCCTATAATGGATTTCCTTTCTTGATCCGATGTAAAAACGCATAGCACGTTGGCTAAGAGGCTCTTTCGAATATTTATAACGAGATTCAAATTCACGATGAATAAAAAGGTATTTCCGAAGAGAAATATATTGATAAATTTTCTGTATTTTGGATTTAGGAAGATCTTGTCTGAATTTATGAAAAGGGTTGTTGAATTTACCAACAAGAGGTTGCTTAGCTTTACGAACAAGAGATCGCTTGGCTTTACGAATATGAAGAGGTTTTTTTAGTATATTCAAGGCTTTTTCTTATTCGATTTTTTGATTCATTTAAGATCCAACTAAAATAGGTTTTGATTCAGATATCATTTTCTTAATTTCATTTATATATTCAAGGCTTTTTCTTATTCGATTTTTTGATTCATTTAAGATCCAACTAAAATAGGTTTTGATTCAGATATCATTTTCTTAATTTCATTTATATATATAATTTATATATATATAAATATATATATTGAATATATACAAATGATATAATCTACACGTTAAAATGATATATATTGAATATATACAAATGATATAATCTACACGTTAAAATGAGATTAGGTTTAATAGATATTCTTTCCATTTATATATATGTATATCTATATTCTACATATAATAATATGGTAAGTTCTTACTTTATTTATTGCTTTCAAAAATAGAAAAAATGATGTTTGTTTTCTTTGATCTATTTCTTTATGTTTATTTCCCTATGAGTCATATGTTTGTTACAATAGCGACAAAATTTTCTCAATTCTAATAAATTGAGTGTATTAGAACGATTCTTTTGAGTAATATATCTCGAAATACCCATTGATCTCTTATTGATACTTCTTCGAACACAATTAGTACATTCCAAAAAAATTCTGACTCTTAGATCTTTCCCTTTAGCCATGAACCTCCTTTATATCTTTTGATTGGTTTAACTTAAACTCTCCTATTTTCGGTTTTTGAATCGAAAAAAAAAAAAAAAGAAAAAATCAGTAAGAATTCTTAACTAGTTATTACATTTCTAAAGATTTTTTTGACATGAAATTATCTAGTTAATTTAATATGTATTATTTTAATTAGTAAAAAATAGAATAAAAATGAAGTAATAGAATTTCTTTCTAAATTATCTAGTTTGATTGGAAATCTTTATAACTTACTTATTTCAGTCTCTTCTTTTCAATTATTATTTCGTCTAGCTTACTCTAGACTAATGAATCCCATTTTTCCAAGATTTGATCTTAAGTGGGCTTACTGGATTTCTATTCATTGGGTTTTGGATGAGCTAAACTTATACCTTTTATCTATCGTAAAGATTTGAAAAAAGAATCGTCACATGGAATTCTATTCTCCTTCATTTCTTCACATATTAATAACTAAAATCAAAAAAAAGGAAATGATAAAGCATCTGGGAATAAACGATTTATTTCTATTAATAGACCTGCTAAAGAACCAAACCATAGAGTACTTATTACAGGTGCCACAGAGAGATATGTCTTTATATCTTGCATTGCAAATTCTCTTTCATTATTTTATTGGAATACATGTATGGTCAGATGCTTTAGTTCAAGATTTTTTGAATTGATTTTTCCTTTTTTTACTCTCAATTCCTATCTAAAATTGATATGTACAATGAACCCATAGATAAGAATTTCCTGTCCCACCTAACAAACAAAAAAAAGAAGCCCAGCATTACTGCTCAAATATGAATTCTTCATTTATAGGTTAGATTGCGTTTCAGATGTATATTATTTATTATAGTATTATAGTAAGTATTATAGTAATAAATGACAAGAAACTTTGATCTATATAGAGAAGAAAATGATCATATATATAGAAAATAAGACAAGGATTTTGTAAAATGACACTGTACAGCAAGTTCGAAAAGGGGTGTAGCGCAGCTTGGTAGCGCGTTTGTTTTGGGTACAAAATGTCGCAGGTTCAAATCCTGTCATCCCTACCTATTACTTTTGCTATGGGAAGTGAAGAGGAATTCATTAAGATCGTGGATTTGCGGATACTATATGTATAAGAAATGCGTTAGGATAGAAATAGAAAAAGCGCTCTTAGTTCAGTTCGGTAGAACGCGGGTCTCCAAAACCCGATGTCGTAGGTTCAAATCCTACAGAGCGTGATTCCGTATATACAAAAACAAAACGGAGTCAAATTCAAACTGAAATTGAACCTCGGCTTCGAAAAAAGTCAATAAAACAAAAAAGAAAATTGATTAAATCAAAGGTCCAACTGATCACCACGTCTGTATTGTAAATATGCAGTTACGAATAATCCTGATAAAGTGATAGGAATTAGGCCTAAGACAATTCCAAATAGAAAAACTTCAATCATTTTGGTTTGAGCAAATAAAAAAAGGTTAAGATCTATCTTTAAATATTAATCTGAATTATCCATGAATCTCAATGACCAAGAAAATAATTGGCAATTTTTGCAGAAAGAGCCATAGAATACATGAAATCCCTGAGAAAGATTTTTATGAATTTTTCATTCAATTCATTTCAAATAAGTCGTATCTTTTTTAAACCAATAAATAGAACTAAGGTTATAGTTAAAGCAGCCATTAAAAAACTGAAATAACTAGTTATAGTAAGCATTAAAAGGCTAAATTCAATATGTTTTTTTACTACATATATTGATAAAATACTTACCTAAGTTCCAAATCGGATAGTAATCGGAACTATATATATATAATAGAATACATTATTTGAATTCCGATGATAAATTCACGATTCATTGATCATTATCGATAAAATACTAAAAAAAAGAATTGAGTGATTTAATCATAAAAAAATGGATTCATTAGATATGATCTCGATTCATTTTTTGATTCCGAGCCAATAAATTAACTATCAATCTTGTCAATTGAGTAAATTA